GATAGAATTCTATTAACGGAAGCTAGTGTGGAAAAAGGACTCTTGAGACTTGTTTGATTCCAAATTCTAAGCAATTGAGAAATCTTGAAATGATAGTCCTTTCACTCCACTGTAGTGTTCGTCTACGGATTGGGTCTTGAATAAGATTGGATAGGGATGGGGGGGACGAGAAATAAAATTCCCATTTTTGTTGGGGAGAACCTTGTATACAGACTCATGTAAAATATATGAGCGCTTCCACATTTATTCAATATTAGTTAGTTAGATTAATAAAATGGAATATCGAATTAGATATTTATATTCTTTATTCAAATTCTTATTTCATATATTCTTTCATTTTAATTTAATTCTTTCTTTTCGCTAACCTCTAGTCAAAGAATTTGAGAGTTCCGATTGTTTGAGAGAACGAATCGGAAGACGGTAAGGATTAAATCAAATAGAAATAAGAGATGCAAATAAGAGTATGAGTATGCAAAGTAATCTATCTTGATTCTATATTTTTTCTTTCGCCTTACTATTTTTCAATTTGACTAGAAATCAGATAAGAACTTGTTAGATGTTCTAATTGGATTTATTTGATTGTTTCGTCAATGGTGTTATCTCAGAATGCTTTTTTGACTCTGTACCAGCGATTCCACTATTATTATAAAATTTTTAATGAAAAAAAAGAAAATAAAAAGAAGTAAACAATAATGAAATAATTCATTCAAGAGATAGGAGACAAAATTGACATGGATATAGTAAGTCTTGCTTGGGCTGCTTTAATGGTAGTTTTTACATTTTCCCTTTCCCTTGTAGTATGGGGAAGAAGTGGACTCTAAGGGTACTACTAATTGAGTTAAGGGATCAAACTGTATCAATTGTTTTATAGCTGGGTTCTGAAATTTTTAACTATTGAATTTAGTTATTTTATTAATATGAATTAATACTACTTAATGAAATGCAATTATATCTGCATTTTGAAATTCTATTGTATTCCATTGATGTAATGTATTCTATGTAGAATATTGAAAATGGAAAATATTCTTTATAATCAAACAAATATTGGAATTGTTACTATCTTTGTATATAGATAGAGTCAAACTTTATACACTACAATAATAGAGAATCTAGTAGAAAGAAAGAAATTTCTTTCTACTATACTATATGGATTTCATAGAATTCTGCGGATTGTACATTTCATTTTAAACTAAGACCCTCAATTGAAATCTTTTTTTTCATTTTTTTTATTCAATCATTGTCATTCCATTGATAAGAAATCAGAAGTCATGTTAAAGTAAAATTAGTCACTTTGACTTACTGTTTTTACGTAAATTATAAGTAAAAAGGCAGTAGGAACTAAAATGAAGAGTGCAGTAGCTATAAATGCAAGAATATTGACTTCCATAATCTCTATGTTTTCTTTCTCTTTAATTTCGAATAAATACTTCGGGATTTAATCCCATAGAAATGATAAATCTTTCGTCTCTAAATTCAATGGTATCCATTTTATCTCGATGATATGAAATTGGATCGATATCACGAATAACAATATCTGAGTTATCAAATCGATTCATTGTCGAGAATTAAATAGTATAACATAGTAAGATCTTTTATCCATACCCCCCCAAAAAAATTACTTTCTGATGCAATCAGAAAGTAATTTTCCTTAAACGAAAGAAAGGGGATCCCTTTTAGAAAAAATATTTTTTTTGTTATTTTTATTCCCTTTCACATACGAAATGAATTTATATTTTTTTCATTGGATTTGTATCCATCGGGACTGGCGGGGCTCGAACCCGCAGCTTCCGCCTTGACAGGGCGGTGCTCTGACCAATTGAACTACAATCCCAGGAAAAAATCGTATAGCATACATACATATTCTTCCTATTTCAGTCAAACCAACCCTTTCTTTCTTTTTCTATTTGAGATTCGAACCGTTGTACTGTAACAGAAAGCGGCGGACTTATTTATCTATCTAAAAAGAAATATAATATACGGGCCCTCACTTTAGCGAGATCAACACGGATTGCGCGTAATCCGTTTGTTATTGCCAAATCGATTGAAAAATGAATGAATCAATGAAACAAAAAAAAGAGTCTTTTTTTTTGACTTTAACCCTTTCCTTAGACTTTATACTTATGGATACTATAAGGAATTTAGCAAAATCCGAATTAGTGGAAAAAATCCGTAATACGGAAAAAACACTAGGGATGTATCCAATTTTGATTCCACCATATAGGAGCACATTGGTTATTGAAAATGACCCATGTGCTCCTATATGGTGGATCAGCAAATTTTGGGGCCGAGCTGGATTTGAACCAGCGTAGACATATTGCCAACGAATTTACAGTCCGTCCCCATTAACCGCTCGGGCATCGACCCAGGAAGAATCAATTTGAGTCTTATTTATTGATAATCCCTGATCCATTTCCTTTCCTAGTATCCTACCCCCAGGGGAAGTCGAATCCCCGTTGCCTCCGTGAAAGAGAGATGTCCTAAACCACTAGACGATGGGGGC